TCCACAATTTGGAAGAAACAAGCATTTCCACGACTCTACCACCCAGTCAATTCTGTTCCACTCCCTATTTATTTCATGGCCATATATCCGTCCGGCTAAGGAATGGGAAACCCTTCTCCTGTTACATGAATCCAATTTTCATTTCATCCGGGAAAAGCCATCGTTTTCTCAACAATGTCTTTGTCATTTGATCCAATAGCCTTCCGTTAGATAGGAACAGATTTGATAAATACTGATAACTCTCGGATAGAGTATTAGAACGGAAAGATCCATTAGATAATGAACTATTGGTTCTAATCCATCTCTGGTGATGAATCAACAATTCGAAGTGCTTTTCTTGCGTATTCTTGATAAACCAGCGTTTATATATAGATGTAGGAGGATCCGTTTGGGAAGTAAGAAGCCCTTTTGACATCTCTTCATCTGCAAAGAATTCTCGATGTGAAAACACAGAGACAGGGGGCTGATCTTTGAATAGGAAAAAGAGTGGATCTGCAGGGTCCCAAATGAATTGGCTTATTCGAAAAAAGCCTTGTTCTTTGGAAGATCTATCTCGTGTCTGGTACTGCATGGTTCCACTCTGCAAGAACTCCGAATCATTCTCTTGAAGCTCATTCTCTTCATCATAAATGATCCGCTTGCCCCGAAATGACCTGGCCCAATAGGGAAATCCCAATTCATTGGGCCTTTCGATACAATAAAATAGAAAGCCCCAAGGGCGCCATATTCTAGGAGCCCAAACTATGTGATTGAATAAATCCTCTTCTATCTGTTGCGGGTCGAGGGCTCCTTCTACTTCCCCTTCTTCAAACTCCGATTCGTATTTTTCATAGATAAATCTATGATCAACGATAGAACAAGATCCATTTTGCATCATATCTAAAGGATTCCTTGGTTCGGGCCGAAGAAGCAATGTCACTCGATCATTATCAAACTGACTGCAATCTTTTTCTGTCCGTGAGGATCCCCCCAGAGCACCTTCTACTTCTAATAGGCCCTGAACTAGATCAGAAGCATTCTCAACGAGTCCATAAGAAGTGATCCCATTTTTTTCATCGGGTCCGGGTAGAGACCAGAGGTCTTGGGCGACCGATCCGGCAGAACAACTCAAAAGATAAAGAAGTATCGTTAATTTCTTCATGCTCGTTCCAAGTTCGAAGTACCATTTGTACAAATAAGAATCCCTTTCGTTACATGATTTCTTCTTCATATAGATAGATATAGGATCTATGGGGCAATTACTTAGAAGTACATTTTGTGCAACAGCCCTTCCTATCTGATAGAAAAGGATCTCATGATCCTGAACCGATCTTACCTGGGATCGCAAATCCCAAGTTTGTCTATGAAGAGCGGATCTAATTGTATTAGTGTCTATAATTGATTTCTTCTGTGTAATACTAATCGCTAAGGCCTCATTGGTAAGTGCTACAAGATCTCGTGCATTGGAACCCATGGTTATGGACCCGAATTCATTAGTATGGAACATTTTCTTTTCCAAGTGAAATCCCTTAGTATATGAAAGATTGAAAAAGTGCTTTCGTTGTTGTGGAATAAGAAGCCTTCGTATCTTAATGCATGTATTTAATTTATTCGGAACTATTAGAGCGGGATCCACTTTTGGGGGAATATGAGTCGAAGCAATAACAAGAATATTTCTAGTGGAACATCTTTCACAATCCCTGGATAGATAGTTCACTAATAGACCGAGGGATAAGTAATTCGACTCATTCACATCCCGATCATGAATGTTTGGAATCCATATTATGCAAGGAGACATTGCTTTTGCTAATTCGAATTGAAGAGTGATAGAAAATCGGTCTATTTCCGGCATCATATCCATAGTTAGCGCATTCATCAGAGTTAGCAGCTCCGTATCGAGGTCAAGATCGATATCGTCACTAGCATCAATCTCGTCAATATCATCAATATTGTCACTATCATCAATATCGATATCATCAATAAGAAACCCTTTAGGCTTGTTATCCAGGAACTTGTTCAGAAATACCAAAGGAACATAGGAGTTTGTCACTAGGTATTTGACCAAATAGGAGCGTCCAGTTCCTATAGAACCTATCACTAAAATACCCCTAGAGGGGGATAGGGCTAAGCGGAGCGAAAAGGGTTTTTCATGAGACGGGAAATGAAAACTATTAGCCCCACACGAGGTTTGTGAATAAGTGATTGTCTGATAATGAGCAAGGAATATCCGTCTTTCTGCTAAACAGGATATATTGAACTCATAATTTATTAGACACTTTTTATGAATGTCAACTAAATATCGTAAGTAAATTGCTCCCGGGTGTTCAATCATTTGATAACCCGAGTCGTTCTTTGATAAATGATCACTAGATAAATAATCACTATGAGTCAGACTCAATAGAATTTGATCAATCCCTTTTTCTGTCGTTAAGGTGGAGAACTGAACCAAAAATTCTCGTTCTTCATCATCAATTGAATCACTGTTCGCAACCCAGGATTCCATTTTATCATCAATCCAATC